TTTTTTTACCTTATTCTTTCTGAGTTTCTGCTAAATACTTCAAATATTGAAATAAAGAAGTTCTAATTGATCAAATGAAAGAAATAAATTACTAGTCTCTTTGGAATTTTAAAATTCTAGTCAAATTGGACATATTTTTCACCCACCTTATCTACTCCTTTAGTTTTTAGTTTAGATTTTTTTGACCAATAGATGTCTTTCACATCCAGTTATACTAATGAGTAATTTCTTAATTTTTATTTAAATGGCAGTTCCAAAAAAACGTACTTCTGCATCAAAAAAACGTATTCGTAAAAACTTTTGGAAAAAGAAGGGTTATTGGACAGCGTTAAGAGCATTTGCCTTAGGGAAATCTCTTTCAACCGGTAATTCGAAAAGTTTTTTGAGTGACAAATACAAATAAAATAAGTAATAAAACATAATAGGTCGTAATAATCTACACTGGTCTGACTCGATTTTTGAGTTATTTCAGGCCTAAAATCCAACTCTCCAATTCCATTTCCTATTGAGTCACTCAGAAGGAAATGGAGTGCGTTCCGCTCTTAAAATTTAAATATAATATTATAGAATAAATATATAGAATAAGAATTATTCTATTTCGAATTGAAATTCGAAAAAGAATACTTGCTTTTTTAGTATATTTCAGAATTTACAAGCATTCTTTTCCCCAACAACCTAATTTGATTTGGAATATAATAGAATGAATTATAGGGTTTTCTTTTTTATACAACCTTCTTTTTTTCTAAATTCCTATTTTATCAATTCCTATATAGATTATAGATCCCATCTATATCTCGTTATCAATCCACGCAAACACTTAGTGAAGATAAAAAGACGTGTTGATTTAAAATAATTCAAAACAGGTTCTTTTTTTTTTGGGGGGGGGGTTCTATCCCTTAATTCATAATTCATAGTAGGACTATCTAGTTTTACAAGAGTTCAACACAATAGAAAACCCTAGCTAAAACTCAAATAATGAACGTTCAAATACCTAGTTGAACGGATTTTTATTCATCAATTTTTTCTTTCCTAACAAAATATTACACCCAATTGAATTCTAAAATCTAGACGATCGATTAGCCGCGGGCTATTATGAATTCAAGACAAGCCGCTATGGTGAAATTGGTAGACACGCTGCTCTTAGGAAGCAGTGCTAGAGCATCTCGGTTCGAATCCGAGTGGCGGCATGTGATTTACTAAAAAAAGTAAATAGGTCCTATAATGAAAATGAAATTGAACCCAGTTCCCTATTTTATTTTGTTCTGATTTTATAATTTATAAATTTCTTTTTTTTTTTATGATATTTTCAACCTTAGAGCATATATTAACTCATATTTCTTTTTCGATCGTTTCAATAATAATTACAATTCATTTGATAACCTTTTTAGTCGATGAACTCGTAAAACTGTATGATTCGTCCGAAAAAGGCATGATAATAACTTTTATCTGTATAACAGGATTCTTAATTACTCGTTGGGTTTATTCGGGACATTTTCCAATAAGTGATTTATATGAATCGTTAATCTTTCTTTCGTGGAGTTTTTCCCTTATTCATATAGTTCCGCATTTCAAAAAAAAAAAAAACCCGCTAAGCACAATAATAGGACCAAGTGCTATTTTTACGCAGGGCTTTGCTACTTCAGGTCTTTTAACTGAAATACGCGAATCCCAAATATTAGTACCCGCTCTTCAATCCGAGTGGCTCATAATGCACGTAAGTATGATGCTATTAGGCTACGCAGCCCTTTTATGTGGATCATTATTATCAGTATCTCTTCTAATCATTATAGTAAAAAAAAAGAAAAAGTTTTTTTCTACGAGTAATCATTTTTCAAATAAGTCGTTTTTTTTTGGTGAGATCAAATATATGAATGAACGAAGTAATTTTTTTCAAAATACTTCTTTTTTTTCTCCAAGGAATTATTACAGATCCCAACTAATTCAACAGTTGGATTATTGGAGTTATCGGGTTATTAGTCTAGGGTTTATCTTTTTAACCACAGGAATTCTTTCGGGAGCGGTGTGGGCTAACGAAGCATGGGGATCCTATTGGAGTTGGGACCCAAAAGAAACTTGGGCTTTTATTACTTGGATCGTATTCGCTATTTATTTACATATTCGAACAAATATAAAGTGGAAGGGTACTAATTCGGCAATTGTGGCGTCTATTGGATTTTTTATAATTTGGATATGCTATTTTGGAGTCAATCTATTAGGAATAGGACTACATAGTTATGGTTCATTTACATTTAATTGAATTAAAAAAAAAGCCCGGAAATAGAAAAATTTATATCGCATCTCATATAAAAACTTTGTGTGAACTGGCGAGAACCCGGCGAATTACTAAAATATTTTAGTAATTCGCCGGGTTCTCGCCAGTTCACATTCATTATTCATTTTTTTTACTTAACATAAAAGAAAAAGGCTGTTTTTTGTTATTATATAACGAACTTTTTTAATTTATTGTTTCTTACGAATAATAACTAGTTATAAAAAGAATTAGATAGAATAACTTCAACCTTTTCAACTGATAGTGAAAAAAGGAAATCGGGATACATGCCAATACCCAGTAGGGGTAAAAAAATAGAGATCAAAAGAAATAACTCCCGCGGCCCAGAATCATAAAAATAATAGTTTGAAATATTAAATATCTTGTATCCATAGAACGTCTGGCGTAACATAGATAAAAAATAGGAGTTAATATTATTCCAATTGTCATTACAAAAATAATTAGAGCTTTTGTTATTAAAAAATATTTTTGACTAGTAGTTAGCGCAATAAAGACTATAAATTCGGCAACAAAACCACCCATACCCGGTAATGCAAGGGGGGCTGTCTCAAAGCTACTGAGTGAATATTTTTGGCATTGAGATAGCTATTCCACCGATTTCGTCAAGAGAAACAAGCCATATTCTATCATAAGTTGGTCCGGCCAAGAAAAAAAGTGCAGCGCCAATAAATCCACGAGAGATTATTTGTAAAAGAACTCCGTTGAGCCCCATATCAGTAATAGAACCTATTCCTATAATTATGAAACCCATATGAGATACGGAGGGATAGGCTATTCGTTTTTTTAAATTCCACTGGCCAAGAGGTGTTGAAGCTGCATAGATTATTTGTGTTGCGCCTATTATTAGTAACCAGGGGGAAAATATAGAATGAGCGTGCGGGAATAATTCCATATTGATTCGAACCAATCCATACGCCCCCATTTTTAATAAGATTCCGGCTAAAAGCAGACAAGTACTATAATGCGCCTCTCCACGGGCATCTGGTACCCATGTATGTAAGGGTATGATTGGTAGTTTGACAGCAAAAGTAATAAAAAAATCCAATATAAAATATTATTTCCAAGGCCAGGGGATAGTACTAATTGGCTAATATTTCATAAAGTAAATGTTGGTTCAGTAGAACCGTATAAACCAATGGCCAGAACTCCCATTAAAAGAAAAAGGTCCCGAGAATAAAATAATCCTATTTGCCCGCTGTACATTGCTAACATTAGAAAAAAAATAATCGAGAATCCCGAGTAACTGGCCAAGCCGCTAAAGTAGTGATGAATCCCGTGAGTAAAACGGGGCCTATAAGGAGCCCGTCTATTCCCAATCTCCAATGGAACGGATCCATTTCTAATCTTCCACTAGTTGGATTAACAAACCATCCACTTGGAAATGATAGCAGAAAGCATAAGTCGTTAGGATAAGTTCTAAAATACATATAGTGGAAGAAAGAAAATTAAGGAACCCGAAAATATTGGTAAAACTACAATTAATGTTAAGCAAGGAAATTGGTTCGTGGTAAAGACAAGATATACTTGGGCCAGAAAAACCCGTGCTCAAATTCAAATATTTTGGGCACGGGTTTTGCCGGTAAAAAATGGATTAAAGGAGAGTTTTATGGAACGTATCAATAAGCTAGACCCATACTGCGGGTTGTTTCATGCCATAAATAAACCCGAACGCTCAAGAAATCCGTTGGACAGGCGGATTCACATCTCTTACAACCAACACAGTCTTCGGTCCTTGGAGCAGAAGCGATTTGTTTAGCTTTACATCCGTCCCAAGGTATCATTTCTAATACATCGGTGGGGCACGCCCGGACACATTGAGTACATCCTATACATGTATCATAAATCTTTACTGAATGTGACATTGGATCTATACATTTTTGAACGTCATAAGTTTTCGGTCTAGTAAACTAATTTATAAATGAATCCTATATTTAGATACCAGACGAATCAATAAGTGATCAGAATCAATCTACTTCCCAATTGGTTTATGCGTAAGGGCCAGAATACTTTGATTTTTTATATTTTTGCAACCACAATCATACCTTACCCTGTACCAAACCAAATTTACCAATTTGAACTTCTTTAATAAATATTTTAATTTCTATTTTTTATATTAAAATTAATACTATTTTTTCAACGGGTTGGATTGGTTAATACGAGTTGATTTTCTGTTACGATAAATTGATGAAACAATAGCCAGTCCAATTGCAGCCTCCGCGGCTGCAATAGCTATAACAAAAATGGAGAAAATATCCCCCCTTAAATTGGGGATTATCAAAAATATCAGAAAATGTTACAAAGTTGATATTAACTGAATTTAATATAAGTTCAAGACACATAAGGGCTCTAACCATATTCCGACTTGTGATCAATCCATAAATACCAATAGAAAATAAATAAGCACTCAAAACAAGTATATGCTCGAACATCGTTAACCAACTCCCTTTCAATTTTCATTCATTTCAATCTGAACAATAATTAGATTAATTCTAACAATTATGGAACAAAAAAAGAAAATAGATTAGTATTATATCGATAGAAACCAAAAGCCCTTCTCTTCTATCTATTCTATTTTTTAAACAGTAATTCAAAAAATTTGAATTACTCTTTGTAAAGATTCTTTATTCACGAGCTATAGCAATTGCACCTATTAAATTAAAGCGACTAAAAGAATTATTGAAAAAAAGTTCAAATGGAAGAAAAGAATCTGTTGATAAATGAATTCCAATTTGTTGACTAATACTTAGCAAATCTTACTCTATAATCTGATTTGATTTTATAGTCCAAACGATCCCATACCAGGACGTATCCGAAATAATAGTAAGTAGGGAAATAAAAAGACCTGTACAAACTATTGAAGTAACTCCATCCCCAACGGTCAAAAGATAAAAATCCTTGTAATATTCTGAACCATTCATGAACATCACAGCAAAAATGATTAAAACATTTATAGTTCCTACATAAATAATACAAAATTAAGAGTTCAATATAATTATAGAATAAGGATATACAAAAAAGAACCAATCCCAACGAAAAAATTGGATTCGGGAGTAATACTACTACTAGACTTCCTAATATAAGACCCGGCCCCAGAAAGACTAAAAGAAAATCGTGTATTGGTCCAGGTAAATCCATTTTTTTTTATAAAAACTCGAACTATTTCATACCTTTGTTGATCTGACCAGGATAAAAGAAAAGTTATCCTGGTTTTTAGGATACTTATTAATTAAATTAATTGAATTAAATTTGAATGGGGGTGGTTGGGATTGATGTAGATACAGTTATTGGGCTACTCTTAGTCTCGAAAGCAGAGGTTAAAACTTTATATTTTTGAAATTATTATTCAAATATTATTATTCAAATAGAAATTAATTTTCAATCAAAATGAAGCCACAATTCTTGTCAACCAAACGTTCTTTTGTATTGAACAAGGAAAAACCTCATTTTTAAATCCAAAACCCCTTTTGGATTTAAAAATATTAAGTGTTTTGTGCATTTTTTATTTGAGGTGAATTCGAAGCAGTTGTTTGAATTGCGCAATCGTCAATAATTGACGCCGGTAACCGACCTAAAGCAATTTGCTTAGAATTAAATTCGTGACGATCATAAGTAGAAAGTTCATATTCTTCAGTCATTGATAAACAATTTGTTAGACAATACTCAGATGCCATTACTACAAAATATAAAGATTCCAAAATCAATACTGTAATTAAATAATCGTTTCTTTCGAATGTCAGTTTCCAATTTCCAATCAACAACGAGTAGCTTTATAGGACATACACGAACACATACTTCACAAGCAATGCATTTATCAAATTTGAAGTGGATTCAGCTTCGGAAACGTTCCGATATGATCAATTTTTCATAGGGATATTGAATAGTTACTGGCAAACGATTCGCGTGGGACAAGGTAATCGCGAAAACTTAGCCAATGTACCTGGCTAGCTCGTATTGTTTGTTGACCAGAATTCAAGAACTGGGTTAGCATAGGGAACATAGCTGAATAGCTATAAATAATTTAACTTCTTTCTTTCTCTTGTTTGAGACAAGAGAAAGAAAGAAGTTGGGGCGAAGTTGTTAATAATAGATTAACGAGAGAAAAGAAATAGGTAAAAGAAATTTCCATCCAAGATTTAATAGTTAACCCCCATTCTTAGTCTTGGTCTTGGTAAAGTCCATCTTGTTGCAATAGAAATGAACAAGAATAACTAAGTTTTAGATAATGTAATAAAGATCCCAAATTATTGTTCTAAAAACTTGACTTCTTGTAGTTATGTTAAAAAGCCCAGTAACGGGTATCTGTGGAATAGAAAGATTCTAACCCCCCAAGTTAAAGAACTGTTCCAAATAATGAAGAAACTGGTAGATTTAGATACGAAGCAACGTAAAATAAACCAAATTTGATACCCGAATATTTGGTTTGGTAGCCCGCCACCAATTCTTCTTCTGCTTCTGGTAAATCAAAAGGCAATCTCTCACACTCGGCTAGAGAAGAAATTATAAAAATGATAAACCCTGTAGGTTGATGCCATAAATTCCACCCCCCCAACCATATTTTGATTGCGCTTCAACTATATCAACTGTACTTAAACTGTTAGATAATCATAGTCGACGATAACATCACTGTTTCCGCCGCTATTGCAGAACCGTACATGAGATTTTCACTTCATACGGCTCCTCATAGGTCACAAATAAATTTAAGGGCTTTTCAAGATTATTAATCTTAATGTGTTTGTAGGATCGATAGAGAGTCAAACTATTCTCTTCTCATCCTAAGAATTAGACTAATGGAATTCTATCTGCTAGATTTATAATCAAAAATGCTTCTAAATTGATCTCATCTTTTAAGAATTTTCGTTTTTCTTTCTTGATTAATAACAACTTTATCCTTGAATAAAATAAAAAGAATAAAAAAGACTTTTTAATTTTAAAGAAATATCATATAGATATATTAACCTTTTATTTTATCATTTTCGATTACGAAAAAAAATTAGACATTACATAACAATAATTTTAGTTAGGGAAAAAAGTTTAATAGTTCTGAATAAAAAGATTTCTTTTTTCAATTTTAGTCTTTCTATTTTATTTCGTTCCTATTCTCCTTTCTTAGAAAAAGAGGTATTACCATAAAGTAAAAGATTTTTTCGTTCTTGATAGTTATTTACTTAAATCGGTGGATAGGAACATACTCTGGATCGAAATCGTGAGGAGTACTTCTTAATCATTTCTACCAACTTAAAGCCCCAAATTTGAATTATTTTCTACCCTTTCTGGGTAGTTTTCAGAATCTCCATTACTAATCCTTTGTGTATCTTGGTCTTCCTAACCATCCACTCGTCTTTTTTAATCTCTCGTTAGGTTAATATATCTATGGAAATAGATAATAAAACCACATATGGTTGATCTTTTGTCTTACTGAGTCGCACGTAGAGATATTGATAATACACATAGAGTTAATGGTATTTCATAACTAATTGATTGAGCAGCAGCCCTTAATCCACCTAAAAAATAATATTTATTATTTAATGCATCCCCCGACATAAGAAGTCCAACGGGAGCAAGGCTTTAAACGGCAATCCATAAAAAAACCCCAATACTAAGATCGGCTAGAATAAATCGATAGCTAAAGGGAATTACTGAATAACTGAGTAAAATGGATATGACTGCTATGGATGATCCGATACTAAATAAACGAGTATCTCCTCTAGATGGAAAAAGATTCTCTTTGAAAAGTAGTTTTGTACCGTACGCCGGGGCTTGCAGAATTCCCAAAGGCCCGGCGTATTCGGGTCCAATACGTTGTTGTATCCCTGTAGAGATTTCTCTTTCTAACCAAACAATTACTAAGACACCTAGTGGTGATTCCTAATACAAGCGTAAAAATAGGGCCAAGTCTCCATACGATTCCATAGACTTCTTTTAAGGATTCCAACCTGTAAAAAGAATTGATAGCCTGCATTTCTGTTGTATCGATTATCGGTTCAACGATCAACTTCTCCCATAATGATATCTATGCTACCTAGCATCGTCTGGATAATTTTTATGGATTCTGTCATTTCGCTGATTCGTACTAAATACCGAGCTAACGAATCTCCTTCTTTTTGCGCCATTGAATCTCCCAGTCAAATTTGTCGTAACACTCATAACGATCAACTTTACGAAGATCCCATTGTACTCCGGAAGCTCGTAGCATTGGCCCTGATAAACCCCAATTTAGTGCTTCTGCTGGGTCAATAATGCCTATGCTTTCAACCTTAAAAAATAATCGCAAAATCCAAACATTTCTCTATCCAGCCATGAGGTAAACCAACAGCAACCCCTATGATACGAAAATAATTATGCAGCGTGCGCATACCGGTAGCAGCTTCGAATAGGTCATATATCAATTCACGTTCTCGAAAAATATAAAAAGGGGGTCTGGGCTCCAATATTTGCTAAATAAAGGGTCAAGCCATAATAAATAGGAGGTGATACGACTCAATTCCAACATAATAGCTCTGGTATAGCTAGCCCTTTTAGGTACTTGAATATTGCCTAGCTGGTTTACGGTTATTGCTTCTGTAAACATAGTAGCTAAATAATCCCAACGCCTTACATAAGGCAAATATTGTATAATTGTTCGATTTTCCGCAATTTTTTCTATCCCTCATATGTAAATAACCCAATATTGGTTCATAGTCAATAACATCTTCACCCGTCGAGAGTCATAATTCGTCGAAGAACACCGTGCATTGACGGGTTGTGAGGACTCATATTGACTATCATGAGGTCTTTTCTTTTAGTTGGTGCAATCATAAGCTTTTCGTGAGTCATTCTTCTATGCATTGTTTAAAGTAAAAAGAAGTTCATTAAAATTTAAACGATTAAGCTCAAAGGTATCACTCTTCAAATTAACGAGTTTTTATCTCACGAATATCCAACTCGCGGATTAATTCTTTATAGCGTTCTCTATTTATTTTTGACAAATAGGCCAGCAGCCGTTGGCGTTTTCCCAAAATTTTTCGCAAGCCTCTCTGAGATGAAGAGTCTTTTTTGTGCAATTCCAAATGTGAAGTCAGTTTCCTTATCTTAGTGGTGAAATTGAATACTTGAAATTCAACAGACCCTCTGTTTTCTTTTTGAGAAATAACCGAAATGAATGAATTTTTGACCATAAAAAAAAATACCCCTCGCTTTTTACAGATATGGATTTTACTTAAATCAGTAATAATAATAAGGTCATTAATTTGAATGTGGTATATACAATAATATAATCATAAATTCTTTATGAACTTCTAATTTTCTGAATTCAAATCAATTAATTTAATTTGAAATTAGATTTAAATTAGGAGTAGAAAAGGATTGGTACATTTTTCTGTCAAATAATTTGAATTTAGACCTAAAATGAAGAAAGTTCCAAGGTCATTTCGAGATCTAATTTAAACATTACTGAAATGTGAGACAAGACACGCGATCTGTATATTTGTTTGTTTTCATATACCCCGCATACCCTACTATGATATTATAATATTATATGGTATAGCATATATACAAAAAATATATTATCCACAAATTTGTAATCGTGGATACATCTGTATCCTTAACATACCGAAACGACTGCCATTATTCGTATTAAACCAATAACGGTTCATACAAGCTAAATCTTCTAATCGATAATTAGGCCAAAGAAAAAGCTTTAATTTCATTAATTGATTTTTTTCTTTATCAAGATGCTTGTTGTCATGTGAAACCAGAGTGTTGTTTTTTAGGTTCGTTTCGTTACAAAATACCGGATTTCTATCTATATTATTTCTATTCTTTGAATTGAAACAGATTAGAATTCTCAATTTTTTACGACGTTTAAACGATAAAATATTTTCAGGAACAAGCAAATCAAAACCGTTTTGATCTCTATTTTCGGTTATTCTTTGCTGTGTTGAAATAGATTCACCAAAATGAGTCTTCGGTTCATATCTTTGCTCTTGGTATTTTTTATTAGTTTGGTGTTTACTCTTGTGAATCAACGAAATACTTATGGTTTGATACATAATAAACTGTCCGTTTTTTTTTACAGATAGGCGGGCGGGTTCTATAATCAGTATTCCCTTTTTCATCAATTCTGTAAGAGTTAAATTATTCTGAATTAGCATTAGATCCAAATAAATTTCTCTCTTGTGAATCGAGGATATAGTAATTTTTCGTGGATCTACGAGTCTAAGCAGGAGACAATATGCTTTGATATTATTGATTATTCTTTGATTAAAAATATCGCCCCATCTCAATTGAAAAAGCAAATAACGTTTCAGGAATAAATTTAGTTCTGCTTCCGTCTTGTTTTTATATTGTTTTTTCTTTTTCCCCCTTTTTGTGTCTGGCCTTACACCATTTTTTTCAATATCTTTTGGTTGTGAGAGAACGGATCCAAGATCTCCTCGACTTATGGGTTCTTTTTCTTTTTGATTTGGATCTTTTTTTTTCGATGCAATCAAAAAACTCCCTTTTTCCTTTTCATTGATCTTTTTATTTTGACTACAATTTTCGTTTCTATTCAAATTGAAAATAAGTAATTTACTTGGTATAAACCAAGGTTTCGTTTTGTATGCACTATAAAGCAATAAAAATTTTGGGAAGAACCAAGATTCCAGATTTGATATGGGCCGCTTTAGGATTTTTTCATTCATTACCATCCAATCAAAAAGCCCTTTATGAGAATTTGGTGGATTTTTTTTTGTAATTTTAAGATAAGAAGGTTTTTTTTGATTTTTAGTAGAATTCTTAGTAAGGATTGGAACATTTTGATTCCTGTTGGTATTGGTCATGGTACAGGCCTCAATATTAACTTTTTGTTTAAGATAAAAATTGAGACTTTTCCAATCAAAATATTTTCTATTGGCCGTTTTTTCCATATCCATATATAGAGTATCGACCCTTCCTAGATTATTATTTAGATAATTATGAATAGGGATGTTTCTCGGTATATCTAAAAGGGTCTCTTTAGACGTGTAAGAAATCCCTGGATTCTTATTTCCTTGAAATGGAGATCTATAAAAAAAGCATTCCATTTTATTTTCATAATCAAGAAATTTATATGATAAAAGATCATATCTATAGTCTTTTTGAAAATTATCATTTTGATTAGATAATGAATATGCTTCAAATTGTTTTTTGGAACTAATTAAGTGGTCTTTTTCCTCCCATTTGCTTACAATTTCCTTTTTAGCTATATGACGCTTATGAAGCATATTTCGCCACTTTTCTGGTATTAATCTAGACCAATTTATCTGAGATAAATTGTATTGATAACGCCCTCTTAACCAAATTTTCCATCGACTCGTTTCATAACTCGGAAGTTTCTTATTCCCCAATTTTGAATGAACCACCCCCCGCGTTTCAAAAGAATTCTTTATTTCGGGTTTCGGAAAAAGGGGGATTCCTTGATAGTCAAGAACATATCTTAATTTATACGAATTACTAACTTGGATTTGTGATAATTTGTAAAATACATATGCTTGGGATATGTCGGATAAGTTATAAAAATTATGTGAGTTAGTTTTAACATTACTGATATTATCAAGTGATTTTGAAATAAACGGAATTGGTTTTTTCTTTTTTTTATTAATTATTTCTTGTTTTCTTGAATTATTATAAATGGATTTATCATTTATTTTTTTTATTAATTCAAGAAAAAGTTTTGTATTTGTTTTTGGAATATTAATGCGAGATAAAAAAATATCTGTGTATATTCTTTCAATAAAAAATTTCAAAAAAAGGGGAGATTTACAAATTATTCGAGCATTTATTCTTTTTAATATTTTCCGTTTTTCGAATCTGTTAGCATTATTGTTTGTTTTGTTAGCATTACTAAGATTATTTATTCTTGGAGTTACGTTTTTTTTCTCTTTTGAAATTTTTTCTATTTGATTTAGAATTGTACTTGTTCGATCTGCTAGATCCTTCATTTTTTTTTCTGTAAATGAAGAATTTATCCTCCTTGGAGGTGCAATTTGAATCAGCGATTCGTCAATTATCTGATTGCTTATTAGGGAATCTTTTTCTTCTTTAAATTCTCTTGATTGATATATTTCGGCTTCTTTGAATTGAAATAATAGAATAGAATTGACTTTTGAAATTTCTTTTATTTTTTTTTTTATCAAAAGAACACTTTTGATAACCCATTTTTTTACTCCTTTTGAAAGTTTTCCAAGTAATTTTGTTTTTACTTTGAAAACTA